TTAATTCATTTTTTTCCATTTATTCCAAGGCAAAGATTCAACAATCACTTAAACAAAATGAAGTTACTATAAGTACGTTGTTGAATAGAAATAGAACTAAAGAATGTCAATCTTTAATAATTTTGTCATCATCTAATTGTTTTCAAATGGATCCATTCAACGATGTAAAATATCAGAATGTCATAAAAGAATTAACTAAAAGAGAGGCTAGAATCCCAATTAGGAATTCGCCGGGTCCTTTAGGAACAGCGCTTGAAATTGCAAATTTTTATTCAGTCTACCATTATTTACTAACTCATAATCAGATCTCGGTAAATAAATATTTGAAACTTGACAATTTTAAAAAGACTTTTCAAGTACTTAAATATTATTTAATGGAGGAGAACAAGAGAATTTTGAATCCCGATTCGTGCATTAACAGTGTTTTGAATCCATTCAAATTGAATTGGTATTTTCTCCATCATAATTATCATCATAATTTTTGTGAAGAAACATTCAAAATAATTAACCTGGGACAGTTTATTTGCGAAAATATATGTATGGCCAAAAACGCACCACACCTAAAATCGGGTCAAGTTATAATTGTTCAAGTTGAGTCTATAGTACTAAGATCAGCTAAGCCTTATTTGGCCACTCCAGAAGCAACTGTTCATCGTCATTATGGAGAAATCCTTTACAAAGGAGATACTTTAGTTTCATTTATGTATGAAAAGTCGAGATCTAGTGATATAACGCAGGGTCTTCCAAAAGTGGAACAAGTGTTAGAAGTACGCTCAATTGATTCAATATCGATAAACCTAGAAAAGAGAGTTGAGGGTTGGAACGCGTGTAGAACAAGAATTCTTGGAATTCCTTGGGGATTCTTGATTGGTGCTGAGCTAACTATAGTACAAAGTCGTATCTCTTTGGTTAATAAGATCCAAAAGATTTATCGATCCCAAGGGGTGCAGATCCATAATAGGCATATAGAAATTATTGTACGTCAAATAACATCAAAAGTGTCGGTTTCGGAAGATGGAATGTCTAATGTTTTTTCACCCGGAGAACTAATTGGGTTGTTGCGAGCGGAACGCACGGGGCGGGCTTTGGAAGAAGTGATCTGTTACCGAGCTATGCTCTTGGGAATCACGAGAGCATCTCTGAATACTCAAAGTTTCATCTCCGAGGCGAGTTTTCAAGAAACTGCTCGTGTTTTATCAAAAGCAGCTCTCCGCGGACGTATCGATTGGCTGAAAGGCCTGAAAGAAAACGTTGTTCTAGGCAGTATGATACCTGTTGGTACCGGATTCAAAGGATTAGTGCACCGCTCAAGGCAACATCCGAGCATTCCTTTAAGATTAAAAAAAAAAAAAAAGAATTTATTCGAGGGGGAAATGGGAGATATTTTGTTCCACCACAGAGAGTTATTTGATTCTTGCATTTCAAAAAATTGATATGATACATCAGAACAATAATTTATAGGATTTAATGATTCCTAAGAGTGGATTCATACTTTTAACTTTTAACTATAATAACTATAGGTGGTTCTTTTATTTGTTCCATTTACACGCGATTTGGTAATGTGATTTTGGATTTATATATATTTATATAGTAATAATTATATAGTAATAAGGAAATGAAAAAAAAAAAAGATAATAAAGAATAGAAAGAAATAAATCGCTTGGGTCATGTATCAACACCCAATCTCGGAGAAAAGAGGAAAAGATAAGGTTCCGTCGGAACAGTTATTTATTTCAGGGTATCCCGTCTTTTTTTTCATTGAAAAAAAAAGAGAGGAAGTGTAGGGAGAAATGATAAGAAGATATTGGAATATAAATTTGGAAGAGATGCTGGAAGCAGGAGTTCATTTTGGTCATGCTATTAAAAAATGGAATCCGAAAATGGCACCTTATATCTCTGCAAAGCGTAAAGGTATTCATATTATAAATCTTACTAGAACTGCTCGTTTTTTATCAGAAGCTTGTGATTTAGTTTTTGATGCAGCAAGTAGTAGAAAACAATTCTTAATTGTTGGTACAAAAAAAAAAGCAGCTGATTCAGTAGCGCGGGCTGCAATAAGGGCTCGGTGTCATTATGTTAATAAAAAGTGGCTCGGCGGTATTTTAACGAATTGGTCCACTACAGAAACGAGACTTCAAAAGTTCAGGGACTTAAGAATGGACCAAAAGACAGGGAAACTCAATCGCCTTCCGAAAAGGGATGTGGCTCGATTAAAGAGACAGTTATCTCACTTGCAAACATATCTGGGCGGGATCAAATATATGACGGGGTTACCAGATATTGTAATAATCGTTGATCAGCAAGAAGAATATACGGCTCTTCGGGAATGTATCACTTTGGGAATTCCGACAATTTGTTTAATTGATACAAATTGTGACCCCGATCTCGCAGATATTTCGATTCCTGCGAATGATGACGCTATAGCTTCAATCCGATTCATTCTTAACAAATTAGTATTTGCAATTTGTGAAGGTCGTTCTAGCTATATACGAAATCCCTAATTAATAATAACATATAAGATAAAAAAGTTCTTTTGAAAATTCTATAGATTGATAAATTGATGGAATCCTTTACTATTCCTGAATCGTGCAAAAGAAATAAAAAGAATTTAGGTATATTATGTGATTCGTTTGTATCCAAAATATACAATTCCAGTGGGCAAGCCTAAAAAAGGGTTGAATCAAAATAATTTCTTGTAAGGTTTTCTTTCTTTCAGAGGACAATATGAATGTTTTATCATGTTCCATCAACACATTAAAAGGCTTATATGATATATCCGGCGTAGAAGTAGGCCAGCATTTTTATTTGAAACTAGGTGGTTTTCAAGTCCATGCCCAAGTGCTTATTACTTCTTGGGTTGTAATTGCTATCTTATTAGGTTCCGCCATTGTAGCTGTTCGGAATCCACAAACCATCCCTAGTGACGGTCAGAATTTCTTCGAATATGTCCTTGAATTTATTCGAGACGTGAGCAAAACTCAAATTGGAGAGGAATATGGTCCATGGGTTCCTTTTATTGGAACTATGTTTCTATTTATTTTTGTTTCTAATTGGTCGGGGGCGCTTTTACCTTGGAAAATAATACAGTTACCTCATGGAGAGTTAGCCGCACCCACAAATGATATAAATACTACCGTTGCTTTAGCTTTACTTACGTCAATTGCATATTTTTATGCGGGCCTTAGCAAAAAAGGATTAGGTTATTTCGTTAAATATATTCAACCAACTCCAATCCTTTTACCCATTAATATTTTAGAAGATTTCACAAAACCTTTATCGCTTAGCTTTCGACTTTTCGGAAATATATTAGCGGATGAATTGGTAGTTGTTGTTCTTGTTTCTTTAGTACCTTCAGTGGTTCCTATACCTGTTATGCTCCTTGGATTATTTACAAGCGGTATTCAAGCTCTTATTTTTGCAACATTAGCTGCGGCTTATATAGGCGAATCCATGGAGGGGCACCATTGACTAAGTTTCGAAATCGTCTTTTTTTTTTAACTTAGTGCAAGGCAATCCATGCCTTTCTCAAGATAATTTACTTATATGGACATATATATACACATAAATAGACAAAAAGAAAAGGTCTATACGATCTAGAGGAAGAATCAAAAGGATTACGATATTGGCGGATTGTCAAAGTAAAAAAAAAGGGGGTTCCACGCAGTGATTCTCATTTCAGTCGACTTTATTCAATTCAACGATTGACCAAAATAAAAGAATATTAAATAATAAATTACATGAACTTAGATCAATCAAAGATTTCTATTTCTATGCAATGATTCAGACTAATGAATTCGCCCTTTTAGATTGATTGTATCTATGTGGGATTATACGAAATAAAAATAAAAGGAAGAAAAGAGTTTACAAAAAATGAGATTCAGAAAATCAAATGGGTTGTTTAAAAGAGTGAGATCCAACTGGATGTATGGAATATATAATGGCTAGAAAACAACTTTCTTTTATAGATGTTTCTAAAAAAAAATTCGAATCCGATGAAATCCAAGAAACGATACGAATAATTAGTTTACTTTATCGAAGAAAAACATGTATATGTAATAGTAGGCTAGTTCTATATGAGCGAAAAGATATATCTAATCGCTCCACTACTACTCAGAATTGAGATAGGGATTTCAATAAGAGTCCTTCCTTTTCGTTTGTAACTTTGAATTGAATAAAGAAATTCAATCAAGAAAAAGAACGAAGAGTTCGAATTTCAAGAAAGGTTCGGAGCAAAGAAAGAAATGGAAAAAAGTTGTATGAATTCACAAAAAATCCGCGGATAGGAATATTCAAAATAGATAGCGAAGTGATTCTGATGATTCAATAAGATTATTACTTCAATTCAGAGCTCTTAGTTGCGTTACTTTGACTGGAAAAATCTTATCGATGCAATAATTCAGTCATAATTTATTGGTTGATTGTATCATTAACCATTTCTTTTTTTCTTTTGCGAGGAACTTATCATGAATCCATTGATTTCTGCCGCTTCTGTTATTGCTGCTGGGTTGGCTGTTGGGCTTGCTTCTATTGGACCTGGGGTTGGTCAAGGTACTGCTGCAGGCCAAGCTGTAGAAGGTATCGCGAGACAGCCCGAGGCGGAGGGAAAAATACGAGGTACTTTATTGCTTAGTCTGGCTTTTATGGAAGCTTTAACAATTTATGGACTGGTTGTAGCATTAGCACTTTTATTTGCAAATCCTTTTGTTTAATTTTCTATTTGTTTAGAATCCCATAAAAAAGAAAAAAGACGTATTTTTCTTTTTTATTGCCTTAGACTTGCTGCTTGCTTTTTTCGAATTCTATCAGGATTTCACCCTACAACTACTTACTTTAGTTTTCTTGCGACAATTGCCCCCGGGAAGGACTGATTTGGGGATGAGGAATTAGTATACCGACTCGCTTTCTTCCTTCCCTCTATCTTAGTCCAATCGAAACTTTTTTAAGGAAGTGTTGTAACAAAAACAAAGGGGATATTTCACAATTAACACGAGACCTGATAC